GGTATAATGAAATTCTTGATTGGATCTTATCATGATAACATAATGATCCATTTTATTTGATTGATGGATCCAACAACCAATTGGAATAAATTAAAGAGTGATCTTATTCGAAACGCCCCGTGATCTTTAACCAATTATGTGCTTCAATATAATTACCTGGAGTAAGCGCTATAGCTTGTTTCCAATACTCGGCAGCTTGATCGGACCAAGCCTCCGCAATTTCAGAATCCCCCTGTAGAATGGCCTGTTCTCCCCGGTCGGAATAGGTGGTCAATTCCTTCCCTTAGAACCGTACTAGAGAGTTTCCTACCTCATACGGCTCAGCAATCCATTCTTTTTGAGGTCCCATCTTAATCTACACTATGCTAACTAAATTAGATTTATGAGAAATCTATCCCATTTGTTTTTTCTTGGGTTAACCAGAAGAAGTTAATTACATAAGTTTCAAATTCTAATTTAGATCAATAATTAGTTTTCTCTTTTCTCCCACCTTCAGAAGCATGAAGCATGGATATACCCTATATCCTTAGAATTTTCTGAAAGGTAACTATCTCGGTTTCATATATGAAATTTATATAGAATCTTTGAAAAAGACTTTTTTCCATAAGAAAAAAGAACTTACTATCTTTGGGATCTGATGCTACACCGCTGCTCAATACTTTAGTGGATCCACTCTATTACATAAGTTGATTCCTAACTTGATATCCCGTATCATGACATAAGTAAGCAGTTCTTAACTGTGTATCGATCCGATAGCTCGATAATTGATCTTTACGGTGCTTTCTTTATCAATTAGATCCTTTATCCATAGAGTATGGTATGTGGGCCGTATCTTTTTTCCTATTTTTGGAAAGTCTCTTTCATTTCTACAGCTGATACAAATCGTTGCTTTGGACGATGCATATGTAGAAAGCCCATTTTTTTCTAGTATTGACTAGTCAATTTGTTCTTTTTTCCTTCTTTCTATAGTGGAGATAGTCGCACGTAATGACAGATCACGGCCATATTATTAAAAGCTTGTGGTAAGAATGGGTTTCGTTCTAGTGCCCGGAAATAATATTCTAAAGCCTTTGTATGCTCTCCGTTGCTTGTGTGTATAAGGCCTATATTATAGAGTATATAACTTCGGTCATAGGGATCGATTTCTGGTCGCGTAGCTTCATAATAATTCTGTAAAGCTTCCGCATAATTTCCTTCGGATTGAGCCGACATCCGTTGCGGTCGTTCATTTTATTCAAAAAATCTCCGTTCCAGAACCGTACGTGAGATTTTCATCTCATACGGCTCCTCCCTTCTGTGCATAATACTAAGGGGAATAATCCATAGAATCAAAATTTCACTATTCTCATTATGAACTGACAGGAGCTAGTATTTTTACAAGAAATCTCTAGCCAGCCTTCCCGCAAGAGGTTTTTTCTTAACACCAACCTTATTAGTGCTAGATAGAAATGATAACTCCAACGATTTCTTTGTCCTCAACGCCTACTATTTCCAGGAATTAGTCACTTCAACGATCTTTGATGGTTATACGGGTATCCAAAGTACGAACGAGATGGATGCTTGTTGTCCCAACCATTCTTGCTAGTCCCAATACCGATAAGGAAAAGGGTATTTTATAACAAAGTTTTCGTGTTGTTGATTCCTAGGTGTAGTGCTTCTTCCCCTATGCCTCCTATTGGTACTAGTGGACCCGCAATACAGAACCTATAGGTATAACCTTTTGTTCAATACTAAAATCGACAATTAAAGTATCCGAGGCTGGATCAATCGAGGATACACGACAGAAGGAATTGTTCTATCCCCAAACTTTACCTTCACCAAGCGTAGGGTTTTCCATAATTTGGTTCTTTCTAGCCCGAACAACGTCTTTTTATTCTAAGACTGGGGTGAGGGCTAAAAAAAAACAAGAAAAAAGAATCAAATCACACCATCCCTGTAATAGGTAAATGCCTTTTTTTCTCCTAAAGTTGTCGGAATTATTCGTAATAAAATATTGGCTACAATTGAAGAGGTCTTATCAATAAAATTTCCATTTATCCGAGATCTAGGCATAATTAGCAATCCATTCTATAATTCTTCTCATTATCCCTCGGGGAAAATGATCCCACAAACAAAGGAATTGTAGTACAAAATAACATAAAAACAGACGACTCATTCTAAAAAAAAAAACAAAGACGCGGACCTTCTGCTCAAATTGCCCGCCTTTTGGACAAAGAGAGATAGGATACTTTTGAATCAGATTGGACTCATCCAAATTTCGTAGCATACAAATTAGTGTAGCTATTACTATTTCATCTAAGTTGAATAACCGAGGGCTTTATTTTGATATGGATTCTGATAACTCGAGAAATTTAGATTTGGTTATGATCCAAAGAAGAAAAAAGATGGAATAATCATTCCATGAAAAAATATTGAAATGGAATCGAAAAATCCACGGTACGATTCATGAATTTGTAATAGATAGATGGGGTAGTTGATGAGATAAGTTGTTGTTGATAAA